AAAGAATCGATTAGATACATTTCTTATGTACCCATAGGTGCTATATTGGATTTGAATCAGATTTCGGTATTGGATTTGAATCAGATTTCGGATCAATCTATATTGATTGACTGCCTCCATTATGTTGTTGCTAGCAAATACCGCTGTTTTTAGTTTTGGATCTTCCAAATCATTCCCGCAGTAGATCCGGACCGATTTTTTTCTGATCCTTCGATAAAAAGATTCATTCTCTTCATAAAAAAGAGGAGGTAGAACCAATAAAGATTTCTTTTTCGATTCATCTCTGGAGTTGAATACCTCATTCAAGAATTTTTTTTGATCCAACCCGTAGGAATCAATAGAAAAGGCAAATCCCCTATGATACACCAGATCCGGCTCGGTTATTGATAGAGTGAATAGATCTGCCATTTCTTGAAATCTCTCTTCTGATTCAAAATCGTGGTGTAACGTGTATCCCCTTTTGTTCCGGTCATGGAATAGATGAAATAAATCAAAAAATGGATTTTTGTTCAAGAATGAAATCTTATTGGAACTGTCCATATCCGGTTCATCCTTCGGAACCATATCACATCCCGGATCTGATGAAATAGGATGAATTGAGACGGTATTTTGTAAATACGTAATTATCTTGAATATATCAACCATTTCTTTATTTTCCAATCGCCTGAAAGGGGCAAAAGAAACATCTTGTTTTTTCTTCAAAAATTTCTGATCTCTAGTGGACCTCTCAATAGGATTCGAACCCAGATGAAGTTCTGACCATCTGTCAGAGAAAAAAGAACGAATTGATCTTGTAGGATTCCCAAGAAATTCTTCGATTTCTTCCGGAAGCAGATGATTATTCATCTGCTTCTCACGTTCCGTGAATAGCCGGGACATTGAGGAAGATCCAAAAAGGCATTTCGGGAATCGATCTGATTCTATCTCTGTTCGTTCCGTTTGAAGAAAGGAAGGATCCCAAAGAATCGATCTTTCTTTTAGTTGCTGAATCTCTGTTTGATCGATCAATGTGGGATATTCTGAATCCTCATTTCTAATGGAATCGAAATGATCTATGGATTGATCAGAAGATCCTTTCAATTGGCTAGAATCCCTTACTTGAACGAAAATAGATCTTGTGGAATCATATTGAATATTTGACAATACATTCCGTACCTTGCTAAAAAACCGATCCTTGTTTACCAACCACACATTGTCTAACCAAATCAAATTCTCTCTCGATACGTTCCTCAAAAAATCCGATTCGTGCTGATTCTTCCCCCAACTAACGAAGAGATCTTGGCGGAATTGCCACATATGAAATTGAACACAATTTTGCAAAGAAATACCCCACTTGTTTCTCGAGAAGAGATGGGAAACATGCTCAATATCATTTGATTGAATAGTTGCCTCAGCTCCTTGTTGTTTGAAGAAACCCTCCCCTTCAATTGGTCTTTTTTCACGAAAAGCAGACATGAGATAACAAATCAAGTCTTTCCCTAAGATTTCGAATAGCTGTCCCAAATTCAAGTTGATTATGTTTCGCTTCTTCCTCGGAGAAAGACGATCAAACAATTCCCAATCATGGTCCTTGCGGATCGGATCATCCGTATAGGATAAAAAAAGAAACCCCAGATATTCGCTATCTTTCTCTTTGAATGAGATCCCAATTCCAGCTACGGTTTCATTAGATATCTTACAACTAGAATCCCTCTTTTTTCCGATCCGGTTCCTCCACCACCGCGAACTCCGGTTAGATTCAGGCATGATACACTTTTTATTTATTGGGAGAACCCAAGTACTCTCTTGCGGATCCATGAAACAACTCTCAGAAATCTTTTTCCCTTTTGGAAGATACAGGAGCGAAACAGTCAACCTATTGATATTGGAAGACCGAAAAGATTCTTCCAATGTCTCATTTATGGGTCCAATGGAATTCATAGATATAGGAAGAAGCCCCATCAAATAGAAATTTTTTCTTTCGACCATCTTTCGATTGTTAATACGAGATATAAGGACCGCTACTACAAGCAGTACTACACCTTTGATCATGAAATATCGATTGCTTTTTGAACCCTGCGAATCACGTGAAAGTAGGACACTCCAAATTCGGGGGTCAAAGAGTTTCATAAAGCGTTCTTGATGGAAAAAAATGTGTTTGATCCACGAATCTAAGACTAAGAAATAGTGAGAATTCTTGATCTCTCTCAATATCTCTCTCAATTCGATGATCCAGAATTTGAATTGATGTCGTTTCATTTTCATAATTATAAACCCCCTCCTAAAGGTTTTATTTCAATTAAATCAATTAAATATTTGATTTCAATTGGAATTTATTTGGTTACTTATACGATATACTTATTTATACGATGATCTCTGTTAAGCATCCATGGCTGAATGGTTAAAGCGCCCAACTCATAATTGGCAAATTCGTAGGTTCAATTCCTGCTGGATGCACACCAATGGGAACGTTCAATAAGTTTATTGGATTGGCACTATATCAATGGAATCTCATCATCCA